ACACTTCCACTGTAGTGTCCGAGTAGATACTCTTACTTTCTCTCGAACCATAGTATATTATTTGATCAAATCATTGAATTATTTATTTCTCTTGAAATCTCTTCAATGTTTATTTTTACACACGTCTTTTTTTAGGAGGCCTACAGCCATTATGTGGCATAGGAGTTACATCCCGTATGAAACTTAATAGTATACCACTTCTACGAATAGCTCTTAATGCCGCATCTCTTCCGAGACCCGGGCCTTTTATCATAACTTCTGCTCGTTGCATACCTTGATCCACTACTGTCCGAATAGCATTTCCTGCTGCGGTTTGAGCGGCAAATGGTGTACCCCTTCTTGTACCCTTGAATCCACAAGCCCCGGCAGAGGACCAAGAAATTACTCGACCCCGTACATCTGTAACAGTCACAATGGTATTGTTGAAACTTGCTTGAACATGAATAACTCCCTTGGGGATTCTACGTGTATTCTTACGTGAACCAATACGTCTATTTCTACGCGAACCAATTTTTGGTATAGGTTTTGCCATATTTTATCATCTCATAAATATAAGTCAGAGATATATGGATATATCCATTTCATGTCAAAACAGATCCTTATTCTTTTTTTTTTTTTTTACTTATTTTATTTATTTATTTGTACATCTGTACATCGGGTCCTTTAGATTTCGAGAGTCTTTTTGTTTTAGAAAGATTACCCTTGTCTTTGTTTATGTCTCGGGTTAGAACAAATTACTATAATTCGTCCCCGCCTACGGATCAATCGACATTTTTCACAAATTTTACGAACGGAGGCCCTTATTTTCATATTTGTCATTCCTTTTTTTAATTCCGAATCTACTTATTGGAAGAAAATAAGTTTCTGGAAATTTTTAATTTCGAATTGTATCCTCACGAAAGAATGTTGAAATTGAAAAAACCGCCTAATCATTCAAGTCTTTGCTTTGAAGTCTCTAAATTATACGCCCTTTGGTTGAATCATAAGGACTTACCTCAATTTTTAGTCTATTTCCTGGTAGTATACGTATAAAACTACATGAAATCCTTTACGAAACAAAAACCAGAATAATTTTTTTGTTATCTAAACGAATCCGGAAGATACATACCATCGGTAAGTTGTTCAGTAATTAAACCCTCATGAATCCATTTTTGTTGTTTCATTCCAGGTAAAACCGCTTTGAAGTATCAACTAATGTAAGAGGGATAATATTATAAATTTGTCCTTTCTCTTTTTTCACAAATATGACCGTGTCGGCTATTAGAAAGATTACCATATATAACACAAAACTTCTCCGCCGATTCCTTCTAGTCGAGCCTTTCGGTCTGTCATTATACCTCGAGAAGTAGAAAGAATTACAACCCCCATTCCGCCTAAAATTCTAGGAATTCGTTGATAGTTAGAATATATTCGTAGACCGGGTCGACTGATCCGTTTTAAATTTAAAACAGTTCTATATGGTCCTTTCCTATTTCTTCTATGTCGTAGGGTTAAAACCAAAAAATATTTATTGCTTTCTTGATGTTTTCTCACGTTTTCAATAAAACCTTCTTGTAAAAGGATTTTAACAATATTTTCAGTGATGTTAGTAGATGGTATTCGAACTGTTCTTTTTTTATTCATGTCAGCATTTCGTATAGAGGTTATTATGTCAGCAATAGTGTCTTTACTCATGATAAACTAAGATTTTTGTTTCCCCCGAATTTTGATATAATCAACATGCTCTTTTTCTTTTTTTCTGAATTTTTTAATATTTATGAATTATTAAAGATATATACGTGATAGATAAACAATTTACTAATTAATTAAATAAATTTAATCAATTTCATTCAAATACTATATTAAGGTCTTCCCCTATAATACTTCAGGTGCTAATGAAACTATTTTAGTGAAATTTAACTGTCTTAATTCCCGGGCGATCGCGCCGAAAATTCGGGTTCCTTTTGGATTTCCTTCTTGATCAATAACAACCGCAGCGTTGTCATCATATCGTATTATCATACCGTTGTCGCGTTTGAGTTCTTTACAAGTACGTACAATGACAGCTCGGACCACTTCTGATCTTTCTAGAGGTGTATTTGGTACTGCTTCCTTGATTACAGCAACAATAATGTCACCAATATGAGCATATCGTCGATTACTAGCTCCTATGATTCGAATACACATCAATTCTCGGGCCCCGCTGTTATCCGCTACATTCAAATGGGTTTGAGGTTGAATCATATCATTTTTTTATCGGTTTTTTCTTTTTCAATGCAAAGGTATAAATAAAAAAAAAGAAATATTATTTGTTCAAAACAAAAAAAGAAATCTGCAATTGTTTTTTTTTCATCCCAAAAACCCCTTTCGTTTGTTTCTACATTCCTATCCAGAAAGAATGAATTGAGTTCGTATAGGCATTTTAGATGCCGCTATTGAAATAGCCCTTCTAGCTATATTTTCTGCTACTCCGCTCATTTCATAAAGTATTCTACCGGGTTTAACGACAGCTACCCAATATTCGGGAGATCCTTTCCCCGAACCCATACGTGTTTCTGTAGGTCTTACTGTAACAGGTTTGTCTGGAAATATGCGTACCCATATTTTTCCACCGCGGCGTGCATTTCGTGTCATTGCTCGCCGCCCTGCTTCTATTTGTCTAGATGTGATCCAAGCGGGTTCAAGCGCTTGAAGAGCATATCTACCGAAGCAAATACGATTACCTCGATAAGATATTCCTTTCATTCTTCCTCTGTGTTGTTTACGGAATCTGGTTCTTTTGGGGTTATAGTTGATGGTTGTTTAGCAATTCCATCCATCTCTACTACAGAACCGGACACGAGAGTTTCTTCTCATCCAGCTCCTCGCGAATTAAACAATTTTAAATAATTAAACAAAAAAAAATACACGGTTAATAATATATGGAATCGTGGGATTCTTTGAAATTTGATCTAATCGATTATAAATTAGAAATTTTTTGTGTTTTAATATATAATTTAACACGTATTCTATTTATAGATAATGTCGTTTTGGTAGAACGCTATAATGAATCTTTATTTTGTTTTTCCTTTTATTTCGAATCGACTAAAATTTAGAAATAAAAAAAAATTCGCGGGCGAATATTTACTCTTTCAACATTCAGTTGTAAGATTAGTCTATGACATGACCTCTCAGAATAAATGAATAGGTTTCTGGTTCGTTCCGCCATCCTACTCAATGAATCATTAGGATTCGTTTTCAATAGAATCTTATGCATTCACAGGTTCTGTCGTTCCCACCACTTCTCGATTAATGATTAGGTCTGAATTTTACAACGGAGCCTCCAATTAAATTTATTCTTGAGTCAACCTTCTCAGTCTTTATTGGCTCGGGGCTCTTGATTTTTTGTTCTATGCACGGATTTGTCTAATTATGGATCAATCAGTATTGATGCTTTATTACATTCCCTTTATATGAGATGACTCATAGACCTTACATATTGGAATTATATATCATTAATATTCTTTTTCTATCTTTCTCTCACCCTTCCATTTATCTGTATACTTTATATTGCTTTACAACCCATAATCAGATTTTTTTTTGTTTGTTTATGTAAAAAAGATTTCAGTTGCTACAATGATATGACTTATATATCATATCTTGACTGGTTCTTTCTATCCAGATAACACGAAGTGATGAGTTGGTTATTAGTTCTATAGTTATCAGTTTGTACTATGGGCTGTCCATTTTTTTGAATCCCAACCCTAAAAAAACCAACGAGTCACACACTAAGCATAGCAATTATATCAAATGATTAATCGAATTTTTATTCAACCTTATAGAATTGTTCTTTTTTTTTTTTTTATTATTTATCAGAAAAAGAATGAAAGAGTTTGCCATTTTTTGTTTTATCACCAGATATAACTAAATATAAGTCAAGTAAGTTCTTATTATTCCTCGTCTACAAATATCCAAATTTTGATGCCTAATACCCCATAGATAGTTCGAACTGCATAGGAACAATAATCAATTTTAGCTCGAATGGTTTGTAGAGGAACTCTACCTTCTCGGATCCATTCAACACGTGCAATTTCTTTTCCGTCGATACGCCCTGCAATTTGTACTTGAATCCCTTTTGTACCTGCCTGTTCAGTTAATTCAATAGCTTTTTTCATTGCTTTGCGAAATGAAACTCTATTCTTTAATTGTCCGGCTATAAATTCTGCAAGAATATTGGGGTGCCCGTAAGGATTTGCAATTCTTGTAATAGCAATGTTGAGTTTTCGGTTTACACAAGTGAGTTCTTTTTGTACATACGTCTGTAATTCTTCGATTCTTCGAGTCCTGTCTTCTATTAATAACTTGGGGAATCCCATATAGATTATGACCTGAATCAAATCGATTCTTTTTTGAATCTCTATACGTGCAATTCCCTCTACATTAGAGGATATTTTCATATTATTTTGCACATAATTTTTGATACAATCTCGTATTTTTTGATCTTCTTGTAGATCCTTTGAATAATTTTTTGGTTGTGCAAACCAAAGAGAATGATGACCTTGGGTTGCACCAAGTCTGAAACCAAGTGGATTTATTTTTTGTCCCATAGTCCCCCACTACTATATATATCGTGAAACGTGACATCTGTTTGTATTTTTTTTTTATTCATTCTATTTTTTTTAAGCATAACATAATATAGCGTATTTGTATTTTTTATAATATAAAATATTCTTCCTTTAAGTATTCCTCAGCTCTAATTTATAGAATTTCCTTTTATCTATTTCTTCCTCTTCATCTAAAGATATATCTTTCAATACAATAGTTATATGACAAGTGGATCTTTTTATAGGATAACCCCGTCCTCGAGCCCGGGGCTTTAATTTTTTCACAGTTGTGCCCTCGTTGACTTCGGCTTTACTAATGATTAAACTTGTTTCGTTCAAACCCTTATTGTGATTAGCATTTGCTGCTGCAGAATAAACCAATTTTAAAATGGCATAACATGCTCGATAAGGCATAAGTTCTAGTATCATAAGTGTTTC